TATTTTATTGTTGGATACATAATTAATCCTATGGTTACTTGGGATTATTGGTGGATCATTTTCTATTCTATTCTATAACTTCAGACCATAGATCAAGCCAGGGAAGGGCGCCTTCTAACCGTTCTGTATATTGTCTTTTTCGTTCATGTTGCAATACAAACGTATTATTTAATTATACGATACGAGATTCTATTAGAATGAAGAATTCATTTATATATAAATTTATAAGAAGAAAAGAAAGAACTATTTATCTTATCTTTTCCTTGAGAATTTGTACATGACATGAAATAAACCTGTCTTTATAGTGATAATTGAGAAAAAGATTCTATCATATCTATCTTCTATCATAATATATATATATCGGTATATCGAAGTGATACCCCCGGCTTCCCCAAAAAAGAGAATGATTTCTTTCAATACTCACTAGTTGTTAGTTAACAATCCTAGTGATTGGATTCATATGCTTAATTCTGATAGGAAATCAAATAGTAAAATGATTATTCATCGAATGACTATTCATCTATTGTATTTTCATCAAATAGGGGATGGTAAGACTCTATGGAAAAATGGTGGTTCAATTCGATGTTGTTTAACGAAAAGTTAGAACATAGGTGTGGGTTAAGTAAATCAATGGATAGTTCTGATACTATTGGAAATACCAGTGGAAGTGAAGAACCCATTATAAATAATACGGGGAAAAAAACTCCTAATTGGGGTAATAGTGACAGTTATACTTTCAGTAATGTTGATTATTTATTTGATATCGGGAATATTTGGAGTTTGATCTCTGATGACACCTTTTTAGTTAGGGATAGTAATGGTGACAGTTATTCTGTATATTTTGATATTGAAAATCAGATTTTTGAGATTGACAATGATAGTTCTTTTTTAAGTGAACTAGAAAGTTTTTTTCCCAGTTATTTGAATAGCGGGTCTAAAAGTAAGAATCACTACGATTATCATTACATGTATGATATTCAATCTAGTTCGAATAATTACATTAATAGTTGCATTGATACTTATCTTCGTTTTGAAGTCAGCAGTTCTATTTCAGGCAGTACCAACAATTACAGTAACAGTTATATTTATAGTTGCATTTGTACTGAACGTGTAAGTCGTAGTAAAAGCGGGAATTCTAGTATAAAAACTCGTATTAATGGCGACGATTTCAATATAAGAGGAAAGTCTAATGATTTCGATATAAATAAAAAATACAGACATTTATGGGTTCAATGTGAAAACTGTTTTGGATTACATTTTCAACAATTTTTGAAGTTAAAAATGCATATTTGTGAACAGTGTGGATATCATTTGAAAATGAGTAGTTCAGATAGAATCGAACTTTCGATTGATCCGGGCACTTGGGATCCTATGGATGAAGGTATGGTTCCTATAGACTCTATTGAATTTCATTCAGAGGAAGAACCTTATAAAGATCGTATTGATTCTTATCAAAGAAAGACAGGTTTAACTGAAGCTGTTCAAACAGGCATAGGTCAGCTAAACGGTATTCCTATAGCAATTGGGGTTATGGATTTTGAGTTCATGGGGGGTAGTATGGGATCCGTAGTCGGCGAGAAAATCACCCGTTTGATCGAGTATGCTACTAATCGATCTTTACCTGTCATTATTGTGTGTGCTTCTGGGGGAGCACGCATGCAAGAAGGAAGTTTAAGCTTGATGCAAATGGCTAAAATCTCTTCCGCTTTATATAATTATCAATCAAATAAAAAATCCTTATATGTCCCAATCCTTACATCTCCTACAACCGGTGGAGTAACAGCCAGTTTTGGTATGTTGGGGGATATCATTATTGCTGAACCAAATGCCTGCATTGCATTTGCGGGTAAAAGAGTAATTGAACAAACATTGAAAAAAAAAGTGCCCGACGGTTCACAAGCGGCTGAGTATTCATTCCATAAGGGCTTATTCGACCCAATCGTACCACGTAATCCTTTAAAGGGTGTTCTGAGTGAGTTATTTCAGCTCCACGGTTTCTTTCCTCTGAATCAAAATTCAAGAAATTAAAGTATAGCACTCGATTCAATTATTTGTAGCGAACGAGTATTTCTATTTAGTTCATCGTAATCAAAAAAATTTAAGTTATACTTGTTCGGATAATTATTTTTGATTTTATCTTTTCCTTCAGATCCATTTTTTATCTTACCCTATTCATGATTAGTAATCAGAAACCCTTTATCAATCAATAGGATAAAAAAAAAAAAAGAAAAGAGTGAGTTTCTCCTTCCGAAGAATTGGGTAAAGGAAAGACGGAAAGAAAATAAAAATAATTTTATCTGGCCTTCTTATGTATTATTAATTATTAATTTAATTTTAATATAGATAATATAGACAATAATATCAATAATATATATCTTAATTTATTTATAATTTTTATTATTTATAATTTTTATTATGATTTTTATAATTTAAAATGAATTTAATTTATATTATTGATATTATTTTATATTATATAATTTCTTTCTTGTACTTATCTTATACTTAATATAATAACTTAATATAATATATATATAATATATAATTTCTTATACTTAGATAATTTAATTTTTAATTATATTATAATTATATAAGTATAAGAAATTTAGAAGACATATATGGTATGGAAGACATATAGAAAGAAGTGATTTCTATATCTATCAAGAACCCCCGCTTTTCATTTTTTCTCATAGAATCGAGTCGCCGTTTTTTTTGTTGGATCGGATTATAGTGAAAGTCGTGAACTCATAATAAATAATAAACTTTTTAATCAAAAATCCCTTATTAGAAAAATAGAAAGAAGAAAGGATGGGGGAAGAAGAATAATAAAATTTCTTATCTTAAAGTGAATTATCATACATATTTATGTGGAAAGATGAATAGGTACACTTCTACATTCCTTGCACTTATTAACTACTTAATATTATTTATAATAATAATAGATATACTTAATTTATCATAAGATATTTTTATAATAGGTACAAATATTAAATTGGGACATCCATTCTATGACAGATTTCAACTTACCCTCCATTTTTGTGCCTTTAGTGGGCCTAGTATTTCCGGCAATGGCAATGGCTTCTTTATTTCTTCATGTCCAAAAAAATAAGATTGTCTAAATTCGATGGGACCAAATCTCATCAATTTATTTCAACACTAGATCATAATACAGATATTTAGTTAGTGTAATATGATACGATATGTGGCTCTTTCAGAACACAAATGAAAGACGGATATGCATACGGATACATAATATCCACATAAATGCATGCATATTATATGCAAGTACAACTGGTTAAAAATATATCGGCGAATACTTTATTTTATTAAATTTTATTAAATAGAAAGTCAATGTATCTAACCAATTACTCCTAATAGTTCCCGTCAAAATAGTGCTAGTTGATGAGAGTTACTTCGGGGTCAATAAAAGTAAAGTCAAATTCATTTGGGTTATTCTCTCAATTCCAATCGAATACAACAGGATCTAATATAGTATAAGTATAGTATGAACTGGCGATCAGAACATATATGGATAGAACTTATAACGGGGTCTCGAAAAACAAGTAATTTTTGTTGGGCCTGTATCCTTTTTTTGGGTTCATTAGGGTTCTTAGTAGTTGGAACTTCCAGTTATCTTGGTAGGAATCTTATATCCGTATTTCCATCTCAGCAAATCATTTTTTTTCCACAAGGGATCGTGATGTCTTTCTATGGGATCGCGGGTCTATTCATTAGTTCCTATTTGTGGTGTACAATTGCGTGGAATGTGGGTAGTGGTTATGACCAATTTGATAGAAAAAAGGGAATAGTTTGTATTTTTCGTTGGGGATTTCCTGGAATAAATCGTCGTATTTTCCTCCGTTTCCTTATGAGAGATATCCAATCCATCAGAATAGAGATTAAAGAGGGTCTTTATCCTCGTCGTGTCCTTTATATGGAAATCAGGGGCCAAGGAGCTCTTCCCTTGACTGGCACTGATGAGAATCTTACTCCACGAGAAATTGAACAAAAAGCTGCCGAATTAGCCTATTTCTTGCGGGTACCAATTGAAGTATTTTGAAATGAACTGAAGAATTAATGTTTTCTCAGATTAATGTTTCCTCAGTATGAGGGAAGTAACTTGATAATTCCATTTTTAATACAATTGAAGTTTATTCAGAAAGTTCATTCGAGCAAAACAAAACATATTAGGATTTGATTTCCCACACTTCCATTGGCGGGACAATTCACATAGAAGAAAACAAAAGCGGGAGCGCGTATACGGAACAACTAAACGATAATAAAAAGTGACTTTTTGTATACCAAAAACAATTTTTTGTATGTGTATCGGGCCCAATTTATACTAGTAAAAAGTCTAATAAGTATGCATTCATCAAACATATCCGAACAGTTATTTCGTAATCGTAATACAGAATTCATCTTTTTATAACCAAGATGAATTGATATGTTACGTTATTCCTAAACAGTGTTTAGGCGGTGGAACATTTCGAAATAATTAATTGATCCTGGAGGCCTTTTTCGTCTCGAAATTCGAATAATATTCCTTACTTCAAGCAGGTTTTCGAGTATTCATCGACAGACAGGAACAAATGAAGATAAAATTAATTGAAATTTACCCAATTGAGATATCTCTGAGAATTATAAAGGACCCTTATTCTATTTCTATATTTTTTATAGATCTAAGGACTCAATTTGTAAACAAAACTGGGAATAGATCCATAGGTTTGATACCTTGTTATAGTTATAGAATTCGTGTTCAGAGAAATAGAAATATCAGTATAGAATCGACGAATGGAGCAGATTCATTAACAATTCACTAACAATTCACTAAAAAAAAAATGAAAAAAAGGAAAGCGTTGACTTCCCTCCCATATCTTGTATTTATAGTATTTTTGCCTTGGTGGGTCTCTCTCTCATTTAATAAAAGTTTGGAACCTTGGGTTATTAATTGGTGGAATACCCGGCAATCCGAAACTTTCTTAAATGATATTCAAGAGAAAAACGTTCTAGAAAGATTCATAGAATTAGAAGAACTATTCCTGTTGGACGAAATGATAAAGGAATACCCGGAAACACATATACAAAAACCTCGTATAGGAATACACAAGGAAACGATACAATTAGTCAAAACACAGAAGGAGTATTATTTCCATATCATTTTTCATTTCTCGACAAATATAATATGTTTCGCTATTCTAAGTGGTTATTTTATTCTGGGTAATGAAGAACTTGTCATTCTTAATTCTTGGGTTCAAGAATTACTCTATAACTTGAGTGACACAATAAAAGCTTTTTCGATTCTTTTAGTTACTGATTTATGGATCGGATTTCATTCGACCCATGGTTGGGAACTTATGATTGGTTCGGTCTACAATGATTTTGGGTTGGCTCATAATGATCAAATTATATCCGGTCTTGTTTCCACTTTTCCAGTTATTCTAGATACAATTGTGAAATATTGGATCTTCCATTATTTAAATCGTGTATCTCCTTCACTTGTAGTCATTTATCATTCAATGAACGAATGAAGAACTCATTTGATCCCCTGATAGCAATCAAATAAGAATGTTTCTTCGCGTATAAAGAATAAACAAAGTATTTTCAATCTTACTTATTCTTTAGACTTCACAATGGCAGACTCGTGGATAGGGAACTATACTAGCTAGCTACCTTTCTAATTTATTGTAGAAATTCCGGGATCAATGATTGGACCATGCAAAATAGAAATATTTTTTCTTGGGTAAAGGAACAGATGACTCGATCCATTTCTGTATCGATCATGATATATGTAATAACTCGGGCATCCATTTCAAATGCATATCCCATTTTTGCGCAGCAGGGTTATGAAAATCCGCGGGAAGCAACTGGCCGAATTGTATGTGCCAATTGCCATTTAGCTAATAAGCCCGTGGATATTGAAGTTCCGCAAGCTGTGCTTCCTGATACTGTCTTTGAAGCAGTTGTGCGAATCCCTTATGATACGCAACTGAAACAAGTTCTTGCTAATGGTAAAAAGGGGGCTTTGAATGTAGGGGCTGTTCTTCTTTTACCCGAGGGATTCGAATTAGCCCCCCCGGATCGCATTTCTCCTGAGGTGAAAGAAAAGATGGGAAATCTATCCTTTCAGAGTTATCGTCCAAATAAAAGAAATATTCTTGTGATAGGTCCTGTTCCCGGTCAGAAATATAGTGAAATTGTCTTTCCTATTCTTTCCCCCGATCCTGCTACGAGGAAAGACGTTCACTTCTTAAAATATCCAATATATGTGGGTGGGAATAGAGGAAGGGGTCAGATTTACCCTGATGGGAGCAAGAGTAACAATACAGTCTATAATGCTACATCGGCAGGAATAGTAAGCAAAATAGTACGTAAAGAAAAGGGGGGTTATGAAATAACCATAGTTGATGCACCGGATGGACATAAAGTGGTTGATATTATACCTCCAGGACCAGAACTTCTTGTTTCAGAGGGTGAATCTATCAAGCTTGATCAACCATTAACAAGCAATCCTAATGTGGGGGGGTTTGGTCAGGGAGATGCAGAAATAGTGCTTCAAGATCCATTACGCGTCCAAGGCCTTTTGTTCTTCTTGGCATCTGTTATTTTGGCACAAATCTTTTTGGTTCTTAAAAAGAAACAGTTTGAAAAGGTTCAATTGTACGAAATGAATTTCTAAATCTAGAGATCCTTTAACATTGAGTTGGTAAAGTAAAAAGCGCAAATTTTTGTCGATCGATACAATTATGTATGGTCAAAAATTCTGTAAACCCCTTGTTGCTTTGTTTATATTGTTTTCGTCGTATGTCTGGAATTCATTACTTGTATCCCATTCTTAGTAATAAACAATAGGCATACAAAGGAAAATAATCTAAGGAAAGGGCAGGATAAAGGAAAGGAACAAATATTTCTAGGAGGGATTACATTACGAGTCTTCCGAATTTTCTATTCGACACAAGAAAGGATTTATTTGCTGCCCTTTCTTGTGTCGTCTTATTCTTATATTGAAATCATTGAAATAATAATAATTTTTTCTCCTTTTCGTCTGTTCGTCAAAGATTATTATGCCTTCTTTTTCGTGTCTATCGACATCCCCCTGTTTAGATTTCTAATTTAGATTTATAAAAAGTAGTAAGTAGTGGACAAATAAAAAGAGATTAAGGGGGAAGTAATTCATTGAGCAAATAGAACTTCGTCAATTATTCAATGAACTTTTTTTTTTACTTACTTAGTAAGAAAATAAATAAAAAATATTCAAACAAAAAAAGACTTTTACCCTTCTGATTGAAAAACAGATTATATTTTTACGTATATCCAAATTATTATTTATTATCTCGTCGCAGTTTTTTTTTTGTTTTATCTTTAGAGTAGAGTTTTTAGAGGGTAAGGTTCTATCTATTACTATTATTCTATCTATTACTATTATATTAGTATATTATTATATATATATATTATATGATTCATATGATTCATACAGATAAGACATCTTGCAAATAAATCATTTAT